TTAGAAACAATATAGAATTTATTTGATTTTTTTAATACTTGACTTTTTTTTCGTGGATTCAATTGTTCAAAAAAGAAATTCCCATAGAAAAGTTTACCTATACCAATATTTTTTTTAGTAGAATTCGTATTCGTAGAATACGATTGAAGTGTATAAGAAGACTTTTAAATAAACATGTATAGATAATAACTATAGTTATATATATGTCTCCTCCTTTATTAAAGTTTGATTCGATTCGGAACAGCACATGTTGTGCTCTATCAAAATTTAGATTTTCTATTCAATACAAAATTGTAAAAATGAAATCTTGAAAATTCACTTTCCCCATAGGCATCATATATATATACCCTATTTGATTTAAGTTAGGATTTAGAAGGATAGAATCCGTTATGTTCTGGGGTTTCCATATACTTATAATTGCTGTTATAATTGAAATTCAGAAGGTTTTTTTATTGAAAAGAATTAATAATGATTATTACAGATTGATTATGTATCAATTAAGATTTAGTTAGGTATCCATTTGGTAATTTTATGAATTATATTATATCATTAGAGAAACACAATTTGCAATTAAAATGCAAGAATCGTTCATCAATTTACAGTCAATAGTTAACGGTTCCCATTTCTCCTGAATTTTTTCTTTTGTGACTGAAAATACATATTTGGTTTTTCAATAGAAAAAAAAAAAGGAAAACAGGATTGCAGATACACATAAAAAAAAACGAGGACTATTCTCATATATTTTGTATCGTTTTGGCGGCATGGCCGAGCGGTAAGGCGGGGGACTGCAAATCCTTTTTCCCCAGTTCAAATCCGGGTGTCGCCTCATCAAAAAAAGAATTGAAATTCTCTCTTTAGTTTTACTGATATAACTTGCATTTTTTTCCAGCAGAAGCAAGTGGAAGAAAAGGACTCTTTTTATTTGCTTGATTCGAAGCATCCGCGTTAGGGATTTGGTTTTCTAAAATAAAATGCTATAAATCATTGCGTCTAGGCTTCAAGGAAAGATTCTAATAATGAATTCTAATAATGAAAAGGAATCATTAAATCTTGATATGATAGTCTTTTGACTACTAATGTAGTGGCCGCTAACTGGTTCTTAAATGAGATTGGATATATGTATAGGGGATCTATTTTAGTTTCGGAAAGCGGAAGATACTTTATGTACTTATGAAAATAAAATCTCTGATTGTTCCCGGATTCAATTATTATTCTATTCAATAGATAATTCTATTGAATAGATAATTTTTTTTTTGTTCTATAACTTTTTAGAAAGTTATATTAAGTAAAAAAGCGAATTCCTTCTTTTTGGTAACCCGCAGTCACGAATGGAATAGGCCGTCTCCCGAGCGACTCTATGAAACAATTAGGAGACGGTAAAGATTAGATCAAATGAGAAAGGAGTAGGTATGTGTGATCTAGCTTGATTCTCAACTTTTCTACTTTTTAAAAAATGAAATGGAGGGCAACAAAAAAAAGACAAAGTTTTTCCATTAGACTCAAAATCATATAAGAACTCGTTTGTTATTTGTTAGTTGATTGTTTCATCAATGGTGAATGGTGTTGTGCCTTAATTTTTTTTTTTGACTCTGCACTAGTGATTTAACTATTATTAGTGAACAATAATGATTAGTGAACAATAATGGAATAATTCTTTTATATTCATAGAGATAGGGGACATAATTCACATGGATATAGTAAGTCTCGCTTGGGCTGCTTTAATGGTAGTCTTTACATTTTCCCTTTCACTCGTAGTATGGGGAAGAAGTGGACTCTAGAAGTACTACTAATTGAGGAATCAACCTCAAACTGTATCAATTGTTTTATAAATTGTTCTGCCGAGCCTTTTTTTTTTTACTTTTATTTGTTTTTTCCCTTTTTTACTGTTCAAAGATAAAAGTTTTGCTTAGTAATTTGAAAATGTATATATACTTTCGACCCAAAAGAACATAGACATAGTGGTTGTCCAATAAGATGCTCCGCGTAATAAGATATTCCCTCGGGCTAGTCACTCACATATTGCATGCTTACCACTCGTTTTATTAATTATTTTAGTTATGCTTTTTTTTGCTTTATGGAACTCATTTCATATCATGCTTAAAACGTTAAAGATGGGGTTTGCTAATGATTTTTGAAATCCGAAGAGAAGACCTTTCCACGGAACCGAACCCCTCTATCATTTTAAAATTGTTCAATCAATTACTTCTTTAGAATGGTAAAACAATCTAATTTTATTACTCTATGCCCATAACATTTTTTTTCCATCATTGATTTGATTCTTCCGATGGATATCAGGATTCATATTGAAAAGAATCAGAAATCGATGAATTAGAATCATAAGAGTAAGAGTTGCCTTTCGAGATTGATTAGAATCAAGATAAACATAAATGAAATCAATAGATGAAGCAAAGAAATAGAATTGGGATACTATGTACATTAACATTAGATATAGGGAATTAATCTATATGAAATTAATTTATATGAATATGAAGATATATATTGTAGGTTGATCTATATTCAACCTGTATATATATCTTTATACAGTAGAACTTTACACACTCCAATAACTATAATAGCTAGTATGGTAGAAGGATTCATAGATATCTTTGATATCTTTCTACCATACTATCGGATCTCATAGAATACTGCTCTCGTAGAATACTGATAATTCTAGTACACTCATTTCATTTAAGACGCTAAATTTGAATCCTTTTGATTTTCGTTTTATTCTCTTCAGTCATTGATAAGAACTAAAAAGTAAAGTTTAATTCAAATTAATCACTTTGACTGATTGTTTTTACGTAAATTATAAGTAAAAAAGCAGTAGGAACTAGAATGAACAGTGTAGTAGCAATAAATGCGAGAATATTTACTTCCATAATTTCATCGTTTCATTTTTTTTTTTATTCGCAATAACTCAGGATTTAATCCCATAGAAATGAGAAATCTTTGGCTTGTAAATTCAATAGTATGAATTACATCGCGATGATATCGAATCGTATTAGAATATCATGAATAACAATATCTGAACTATCAAATCAATTCATCGTCGAGAATTGAATAGTATAACATAGGAAGATCTTTTATCCATACCAAATTCTAAATTTTATTACTGATCCAATCATAAATTTGTATCTTTTAGTATTTTCTTTATCATTAAAAAAAAAAAAAATTTTCAACTTAAACTAAAAAAATAATAAAAAATTACTTCGCTAAAAGAGATGGAATCCTTCTTTGATCTTAGTAATATCCTCTTTACTTGAATTAGGAATGGGACATATATATCAAAAGTCCAGTGTGAAATTTGAATGAGATAGATTCTTTAAAATTCAAATTCGTAATTTGAATTAATAATTGAGATTACACAAAATCGGAAAGATATTTTAATATGAAAAATTCTATCAAAGTAACTATGTGAAATTTATTTTGTATCGTACAAATGGAATTTTTGTATGTGCTCCCCGAAACATATAGTACTCCCACAATCGGGAGTAATTCAAAAAGCCAGGCCCATTCTGGTATCTATTGTTTGAATCCTGAATAGGATTCTACCAATAATTGTACTAATCTACATATGCCTTTCTCCCATGAAAAAGTACTTCTTATTGATATATCTATTTTGATTGGATTTGGATCCGTGTCGGGACTGACGGGGCTCGAACCCGCAGCTGCCGCCTTGACAGGGCGGTGCTCTGACCAATTGAACTACAATCCCAGGGAAAAAAATGTACAACATATAATATATGTTTATGATTTCATTGCCTTCAAACCCCTTCTATGTGGATCTATGTAGATTTTAGATTATATGTAGATTTTCATCTACATATTGAAACAGAGGCGCGAGTAATGTATTGATATACACACGGACATGCACTTTAATGAGAGGAGCATAGATTATTAGTCATTTTTATTTATTGCAAAATTGATTGCTAATCAAATAAATCTTTCAAAGAATAACAAAAAAAAAATTATTTTTTTTTTGTTATTCTTTTCTTAAACTTGATACTTACAGATCCTAATCTGAATCGAGATCATTATTAAGATAATAATTTTTTGAAAAAAAAAAAAACAGAGCAAATAAATAGCAGTAGAAAGATATTCAAAAATCGGACTTTTTTTTTTATTCTTCCGTATCAAAAATTTATGAAGAAGAAAAAAAGGGTTATAACCTTTCATGGTGGATCGGCAAATTAGTGGGCCGAGCTGGATTTGAACCAGCGTAGACATATTGCCAACGAATTTACAGTCCGTCCCCATTAACCGCTCGGGCATCGACCCAAGAAGAATCCATTCTAGGCTTCTTTTTTTGATAATTCCTGATCAACTTTCTTTCGTAGTACCCTACCCCCAGGGGAAGTCGAATCCCCGCTGCCTCCTTGAAAGAGAGATGTCCTGAACCACTAGACGATGGGGGCATACTTGCCCAACTGCCATCATACTATGATCATAGTATGAATAGTTTTTTGAAATTGTCAATATAAATAAAATGGAATAATGTGAATCAATTCAAAGGATTTTTATGTCTTTGATGATTCCATAGAATTTTATAATTTGTTATTTATATTTATTTTATGAATGGTTCATTCTAATTACCATTTTAATATTCTATAAAAAATTTGATTTTTATCAAAATTATTTGATCTTTTATTTCAAATTTCAATTGTTATTTATTAGTTATATTAGTTAATTTATATATAGAATTTGATATAGATTATATATAATCTATATTACTCAATTTTTATTATTTTTTATAAAATAAATATTATTATTATAATTAATGAATCTATAGATTCATTAATTATAGTTATTTTATATCTTTATAGTTAAAATAATTAGAGTGATATATAAATATTAGAATATTTTTTAATAGAGTGATATTAATTATATATCAATTATATATATTACTATGAATTAATATAAAAGAATTAATATAAAATTCGAGAATAAAAAATGAAAATAATAATTAGAAGTAAATTCTTAAAAAAAAAAAAAAAAAAATT